TCAGTTATTTCTTCCATGGCCCCGAGGATTCCAATATTAGCACTGATGGTACGGAAATGTAACTCGCTATTCAAACAACTATTCAGAGTTCCTAGAGCTCCCTGTAAGGCTTGTTGGAAAACTTGTTGTCGGACCTGATTAATCGCTCTTTGTTGTTCAAAATGAAGGGTTTCATTTTTGTAATTTTCTAATTGTTCCAAACTATAAGAAGTAGCATTAATCAAATTGACTTTTTCTCGTTCTATTTCAGAGTATCCATTCATTCGATACTCATCTGCTTCCATTTCCACTTTTCGTAAACGAGCCCGGGCTTTTTCGAGCTGCTCAATGGCTCCTCTACGTAATTCTTCCGAATTTCGAATAGTACTCAAAATCCTCTGTTTTCGATTATCTAATAAATCATTTAATGAAAGTAGATTTACCATTAACCATTAATTTCACAACTTCCATGATCTCTTCCCGAACCAAACATGAATCTTTCGATTCATTTGGCTCTCACGCTCAATTTTTTATTTTATGGGCATTCTCTCCCATATCTTTTTTTTTTAATGTAATGAGCCTATCCTCTCTATTTCTGTTTGTATTCAAACATATCAAAACTGATACAAGACCAGAATATTAAGAGAACTCTTCCGACCAGACAAAAAATCTATAATTGTCAGCAAAGTTGTTTCTTTATTTAATTGAAAATTTCTATTTATATATAAAATATATATTTTACATTTTCATTTTATTTCCCTTTTTTATTCAAATCCAAAAATTCCTCTTTTTTATACATAGGTCGTCGATTCGGCATTGGATAAAAAAAGGCAAGGTGTCCTTTATTTATTCTAGTAAATGGTTCAAATCATTTTATCGATATGAGTGTTCTATATCAGAAAAATTACCAACTTTTTTTTTTACCATTTCGGTACTAACGTAGTGGTAGAAAGAGTACCATGTTGTGCCCGGACTTCAAACAGTTTAGCTTTAACCATGTTAATGGTCTCACATTATTGGTTGATAGAGAATCAAAGTTGACTTACCAATGAATAACGAAATGCTATGGTTCTTACATATGATTTATGAATTTATTCATAAGGAATTCGTCGAGATTGTGCACTTTTTTTTCCTACTTTGTTTTTCCTATTTATCCTGGAAATATATATACTATATAAAATAGAAAAAAATATATAAAAAAAATAAAAATATATTCTTAAAAATATATTATATAATTATATATATAATAAATATATATAATATAAATAACATAAATAAATAATAAATAAAGTGCAGCTGGTTAGATCCAACCTATTCTTGAAATATACAACTCGCACACACTCCCTTTCCAAAAAAAATCAATACACCAAGCACTACACTTAGATTTATTGGATTTGTTGCTAAAATATCGGTATTAAACCCGAAACTCCCGGCGGATGGCCAGTGGCCTAAGGAAACGAAAGAATCAGTTAAATTTTTCATATGCTCTCCTCTTATAGATAGGACTAACAAAGAACAGAGTTCTTTTTGTATCACTTGGCTCGCCCTTTTTTTGATCGATTTCTTTTTCTTAATTTCCCATTTTTTTATGGGAGTAGATTAAATCTATTTATTGAATTCTCAAATTCAAAAAAAAAAATTCTTATTTTTTTTGAAGTTTCCGATAAGATACTTATTAAGTTAGGTCCTAGGTCTCGTATCAATTGCAAAATAGCTCCTTTGTTCAAACACTTCCTAAAAGAAAAGTCAAAATTCCATCGTATTAAACGAAGGACGGGAAGGAAGAAAGCGAACGAATCCACTAATTCCTCATCCTCAAATCAGTCCTTCCCGGGGTATTGTCGCAACAAATACATAATTGTAGGAGTAAAGTATTGATATAATTCACAGAAGCAAACGGCAACGAGTTAATATAAAATAAGAAAAAAAGTACGTAACGCACTTTTTTACATTTTCATTCTAGATTCTAGGATGAAATTAAACAAAAGGATTTGCAAATAAAAGCGCTAATGCCACGACCAGTCCATAAATTGTTAAAGCTTCCATAAAAGCTAGACTAAGCAATAAAGTACCTCGTATTTTTCCTTCTGCTTCTGGTTGTCTCGCAATACCTTCTACGGCTTGGCCTGCAGCAGTACCTTGACCAACTCCAGGTCCAATAGAAGCAAGCCCCACGGCCAATCCAGCAGCAATAACGGAAGCGGCAGAAATCAGTGGATTCATGATGATAGGTTCCTCGCACCAAAAAAAAATGGTTAATGATACAATCAACCAATGAATTATTACTTATTTGATCACTAAAATATATCGAGTCGAAGTAAGTAAAACTTCGAATAAAAATAATAAATAATATAGATAGGGGTAACCCTATATAACTAGTATATATCTAATATCACATATACATTTGTTTCTTACATAACGTAAACCGCGCGCATTTTATATTGAATCGGATTCTAGAATAATTCTTCAAAAGATATACATACAGGGGCTGTGGCTGGACTTATAGACATTACATATATCTAGTGTGACCCCCTAACCCATCCACCATTTCGTAATATCGTCTATCTTTCCTCCTACAACTCTAGTCGTATATACATATGTATTTCTATCTATTATGTTCCCCAACCAAGAACAAAATAGATTTTCCTGAACCATGCATTGCCTCAATTGGGATAAGCTTAAAAAAAAGAAGACTATTTCGAAAACTAATCAATGATGACCCTCCATGGATTCCCCTATATAAGCCGCGGCTAAAGTTGCAAAAATAAGAGCTTGAATACCGCTTGTAAATAATCCAAGAAACATGACAGGTATAGGAACTACTGAAGGTACTAAAGAAACAAGAACAACAACTACTAATTCATCAGCCAATATATTCCCGAAAAGTCGAAAACTAAGAGATAAAGGTTTTGTGAAATCTTCTAGGATGTTAATTGGTAAAAGTATTGGAGTTGGTTGAATGTATTTTCCGAAATAACCCAATCCCTTTTTGGTAAGACCCGCATAAAAATATGCCACTGACGTGGGTAAAGCTAAAGCAACAGTAGTATTTATATCATTCGTGGGGGCGGCCAACTCCCCATGAGGTAACTGTATGATTTTCCAAGGTAAAAGGGCCCCCGACCAATTAGAAACAAAAATAAATAGGAACATGGTTCCAATAAAGGGAACCCAAGGACCATATTCTTCTCCAATCTGAGTTTTGCTCAAGTCTCGAATAAATTCAAGGACATATTCGAAGAAATTCTGACCGTCGGTCGGAATGGTTTGTGGATTCCGAACAGCTATGATGACTGAACCTAATAAGATAGCAATTACGACCCAAGAAGTGATAAGTACTTGGGCATGAATTTGTAAACCCCCTATTTGCCAATATAAATGTTGGCCTACTTCTACACCTGATATATCGTATAACCCTTTGAGTGTTTTAATGGAACATGGTATAACATTCATATTGTCCTCTGACAGAAATCGAACTTCAAAAAAAGAATTATTTTGATTCAAGCATCTCTTTCTCAACTTATCTACTTTCATCATTAATCATATATTTAGAATACCAAGAAATCACATAAGATAATATCAATATCCCATTTTATCTCTTTTTAAAAATTCAAGACAAGACATAGTAACCGATCCAAGAAATCAAAATAATTAACTAATCTTATTATTCTTAATCATAACATAATCAACGACTTCTTATATAGCTAGAACGACCCTCACAAATTGCGGATACTAATTTGTTAAGAATCAATCGGATTGAAGCTATAGCGTCATCGTTGGCTGGAATCGAAATATCTGCGAGATCAGGGTCACAATTTGTATCGATTAAACAAATTGTTGGAATTCCCAAGATGACACATTCTCGAAGAGCCGTATATTCTTCTTGCTGATCAACGATGATTACAATATCGGGCAACCCAGTCATATATTTGATCCCACCCAGATATGTTTGCAAAGTAGATAATTTTCTCTTCAACATTGCTGCATCTCTTTTAGGGAGACGGTTGAGTTTCCCCATCTTTTGTTCTGCTCTTAAGTCTCTGAACTTATGAAGTCTCGTTTCCGTAGTGGACCAATTCGTTGACATACCACCGAGCCATTTTTTATTAACATAATGACATCGAGCCCTTATTGCAGCTGATGCTACTAAATCCGCTGCTTTATTTTTGGTACCAACGATTAAAAAGTTTTTTCCTCGGCTTGCTGCATCAAAAACTAAATCACAAGCTTCTGATAAAAAACGAGCAGTTCTAGTAAGATTTGTAATATGAATACCTTTACGCTTTGCAGAAATGTAAGGGGCCATTCTAGGATTCCATTTCTTAGTACCATGACCAAAATGAACTCCAGCCTCCATCATCTCTTCCAAATGGATGTTCCAATATCTTCTTGTCATTTTTCCCGCGCTTTTTTTTAACAAATAAATAATTGTTCCTACGGAACCTTCTACCGGGATTGACCGTTGATACACAGCCCAAACTGTTCATTTCTTTTTTTTTTTTTTTACTTCATTTTTTTTATTACCAAATCAAAAAAGTAAAAAGAAGAAATCTCACCTTAGGAATTATGAAATCGCGTAAATGATTTTTCTGGTGTGTCATGGAAATTGTTTGGGGCACAAGAACAAAAAAATTCTCTATGGTGTAACAAAATATCTCTCATTTCCAACTCGAATAGATTTTTCTTTTTGATTTCCAAATGAATGTTTTTGTCTTGCCTTGAACAGTGCACTAATTTTTTGAATCCGGTACCGACAGGGATAATCCCTCCCAGAACAACATTTTCTTTCAGACCCTTCAACCAATCAATACGACCCCGTAGAGCAGCTTTTGCTAAAACTCTAGCAGTTTCTTGAAAACTTGCTTCGGATATGAAACTTTGAGTATTCAGAGATGCCCTCGTTATTCCCAATAAAATTGCCCGATAACAGATCGCTTCGTCTAAAGCACGCCCTGCTCGTTCCGCCCGCAACAATCCGATTAATTCTCCAGGCAAAAAAACATTAGACATTCCATCTTCTGAAACCAACACTTTTGATGTTACTTGCCGTACAATAATCTCTATATGTCTATTATGGATCTGTACCCCCTGGGATCGATAAACCTTTTGGATCTTATTAACCAAAGAGATACGACTTTGAGCTATGGTTAGCTCAGCTCCAATTAAGAATCCCCAAGGAATTCCGAGAATTCTCGGTATACGCTCGTTCCAACCTTCAACTCTCCTTTCAAGGTTCATCGATATTGAACCAATCGAACGCACTTCTAAGATTTGTTCCACTTTTGGAAGGCCTTGCGTTATGTCACCAGATCGGGATTTTTCATATATAAATGTAACTAATGTATCTCCTTCAGAAAGGGGTTCTCCATAATGTCCGTGAACAGTCGCTCCTGGAGTAGCCAAATAGGGCTTAGCTGATCTTATAACTAAGGAGTCAACGTGAACAATTAAAATTTGACCAGATTTTTTTATGTGTGGTCCATATTTAACTAGACATATATTTTCACAAATAAATTGTCCAATGCTAATTATTGTGGATGTCTCTTCACAATAATTGTGATGTAGAAAGCACCAATTCAAATGGAATGGATTCAAAATGATGTTATTGCGCGGGCCGGGATTATAAATCTCCCTATTTTCATCTATTAAACAGTATTTAAGTACTTCAAGTACTTGGAAAGTCTGTTTAAAATTATCAAGTATCCAATATTTGTTTAACAAGATCTGATTATGAGTTATTAAATGGTAAGATGAATAAAAGTTCACCATTTTAGGTACAATAGTACCTAAGGGACCCAACAAATCCCTAATTGGAGTTATGGGATTCGATTCTTTTGCCACATTGTTATATTTTGAACTGTTGAATGGACATGGACCAACTCGAGAACAATTGAATGATGACAAAATTATCAAAGATTGGCCTTCCTTATTTCGATTCAACAACGTACCAATAGTTCCTTGATGCTGGGTAACTAATGGAATCTTCGCTTTGGAATAAAAAGGATTGATATTGGTGCGATCTAATCCATTATCGGGAATCAATCCTGAACCCGCCGTATCATACCTTTTTCCGGCATATGAAATAGTAGACTTGACTAACTCAATTCTTATGAAATCGCGAATCAGATCATTTGCCCTTACCTCAACAAAGGAAGGACGAACCTCTTCTATAGAACCTTTTTTTTCTTGGTCCCAATTCAATACTAAACAAGTCCGAACTAATTGAATACTTGTGTGATAAATTCCGCGAATTGACTTTCCATTTCCATAAAGGATATAATTGACAACTTTAAGTTCGACATTATCTTTTTCCTGCAAGAGATCTTGAGGGAAAAGTTTTGCTAAATTTATCCCATCAGCTATTTCATATGTGACTACGGGTCGAACCAAAACAAAATATTTTGGGGGGATGGGTGTGATCCGTTGGACATAGATCCAATTTTTCAATTTTGTTTTTGATTCCTTAGAATTTTTTTTTTCCGTTCCCGGTGGTATCAAAATGCCGCTGTGTTTGGATATCTTATCTGTCTCCCCGGGAAAATGAATATCTCCAGAAAATATTTTCAGTTCAATACTTTTTTTTTTTCTCTCCACTCGGACTAATCCACCTACTCGGCTTCTTGTATTTGTATTTAAAGCGAGTTGTGTATCTACTCCAATAATACTATTGTTCCGGACCATTATGGACGAAGATCCGGGTAAGATATGCACCTCTTCGGGAATAAAAAAAAACCGATCCACTTTCATTTGGTATTTCGGACTAAATTCTTTTGCTCCTCGATACTCAATCAAATCTTCTTTTTTTACGATTGAATCCACCTCTACGATCCCATATTTAGTAATTCCCGAACTCTTTCTGCTGTATCGTGGATCATCAAAATAAGCAAGAATACTATTTCTACGTAAAATACCATTTATGGGTATTTCAATCGAAATACCAAAAGAGGGTATTAGTTCTTTCTCTCGTTCTTGATCATATTGTAATGGGATGAGAAATCTATTTCTTCGCCTTTTCGCCAAGAAATCAGAATTCTCTTGGAGAATTGAAGGATATATGAAATTCCAATACCCATTGGATATGATTCGATCAAGTCTTGAATAGTCAAGAATTTCCCTATCTTTTTTACCAGAAGGATCCAACAATTTATGTCTTACTCGATCATTAGTGATTAATCGGTCAGAGATATATCTTTCGTCGACAGAAAAAGAATGAGCATTCATTTGATCTTGATCCTTGTGGAGCGAAAAAGACACTATACTAGATCTGCACGGACCCCCGGCTAATATCCATAAATGACTTGTTTTTGGTAATAGATGAACATTACTATATGTATATTCAGGTGCATGGTAGACATCGGTACTCCAGTGCATTTCTCCCTCTGATTCAGAATAAATATGTTTTCGAACCCTCTCTTTAAAATGAAAAGTAGACGTTCCGGCACGAATCTCAGCAATCACTTGTTCAGATTCTACATATTGATCATTTTGAACTAAAATCAAACTTTTTGGTGGAATATTCAC